TAGATTAGTTATTAGTTATAGCTATTAACTATTCTAAATTAATAAGTGGATTAAAAAAAAAGAATCGACCATTCGAGTATTCTAAATTGCATGAAAAATGATAGGGGGGCGTCTAAAATAGATAGATATTCAGTATATATCTATGTATATTGAATTGCGAATACAGAAATAATAGAATCATTTTTGATTCGACCAATATAGGAGTATCCGATATAGTAGATGAAAGGAGAATAAATCAAATAGGAGGAAACGTCTTTCAATATAGGAATCGGTATTGAATCAATTCAACAGTTCTGGCATAATTTTCATAATTTAAATGAAAAAAAGGGGGGTATGGCGAAATTGGTAGACGCTACGGACTTAATTGGATTGAGCCTTGGTATGGAAACTTACCAAGTGATAACTTTCAAATTCAGAGAAACCCTGGAATTAATAATGGGCAATCCTGAGCCAAATCCTATTTTTCGCGAAACCGAAGAAAAGTTCATAAAGCGAGAAGAAAAAGGATAGGTGCAGAGACTCAATGGAAGCTGTTCTAACAAATGGAGTTGACGACATTTCCTTTCGCATTAGATTAGGGAGGGGATCAAAGATAAATATATATATATATGTACTGAAATATTATTTCAATTGATTGATTAATGAAGACCGAAAATATCTATTTGTGAATATTTATCACACAAATGAAAAGATGTGAAGCAAATCATTTCCAAGTTGAAGAGAAAGAATTCAATATTCATTGATCAAATCATTCATTCCATCACAGTCTGATAGATCTTTTGAAGAGCTGATTAATCAGACGAGAATAAAGATAGAGTCCCATTCTACATGTCAATATTGACAACAAGGAAATTTATAGTAAGAGGAAAATCCGTCGACTTTAGAAATCGTGAGGGTTCAAGTCCCTCTATCCCCAAAAAGCCTGCTGGTTAACTCTCTAATCGAATTATTTATCCTAAATCCTCTCTTTTTTAAATTCGTTACGTGTCTTATTTAGTCTATTCTTTCACAAATGAACCGGGGTGTCATTTTTATTTTTCTTATCACAATCACAAGTATTGGAATATGTTTGGAATAATATATATATATATTATTAATTAATTGAATATATATATTCTACACGTACAATTTTTTTGATAAACGTTCAAATGAACATCTTATGCTTGAACAAGGAATCCTCATATGAATGATTAACAATAATACAATACATAATGATTACTACTACGGAAACTTAAAAAGAAAATTTAAAATTAAAACAAAAAGTCTTTTTTTAGTTTACATAGATAGACTCATTGACATATACTCAAGTAATCTCTTAAAATGGGTTGGTGCGTCAAGACAAGAATGGTCGGTCGGGATAGCTCAGCTGGTAGAGCAGAGGACTGAAAATCCTCGTGTCACCAGTTCAAATCTGGTTCCTGGCACACAAATTAGATAAGAACTTGTTAGATGTTCTAATTGGATTTCTTGAATTATTTCATTTCGTCAATGGTGTTATCCCAGAATCCCTTTTTGACTCTGTACCAGCGATTCCACTAATATTATACTATTCTTAATAGTATTCTTAGTGAATAATACAAAAAATAAGATAATACAAGAAGAATTAGTGAACAATAATGAAATAATTCCTTCATATTGATAGAGATAGGAGACAAAATTGACATGGATATAATAAGTCTTGCTTGGGCTGCTTTAATGGTCGTTTTTACATTTTCCCTTTCCCTCGTAGTATGGGGAAGAAGTGGACTCTAATAGTACTTCTAATTGAGTTAAGGGATCAAACTGTATCAATTGGTTTTATAATTTAGATTCTGAAATTTTTTTAACTATTGAATTCATACTAATTAAATGATTAATTGAATTCAAATATATCTGCAGTTCGGAATTCTATGTGTATTCTAGGGATAATATAAAATATAGAACATACTCTTTAAATCAAACAAATATTTGAATTATTTCCATGTTTTTATTTTGAAAGTCAAGGAAATTCAAATAAATGGAATCCTATTCTTTACGAATTCTTCCTAAGATTTTTATATTTCGATGAACCGGCTCTTAGCAAATATATGGAAAATCGAGAACCGCAGACCCCCTACTCTATTTTTTTTGTCCCCTCCTTTTTTTCAAAGAGATAAAGAAAATAGTTCTGTTATTAATTATTAAGCGGATACACCATGTCTTGTCTATAGGAAACAAAAGGAAACAAAATAGACATAGGAGTTGTCTAAGGCGATATTACACATAGTAAGATAGTGCCGTTGCCCTAGGCGAATCATATTACTGTTTACCTTATCGCTTGTTTTATTTTATTATTTGTATTTTAGGTTCGAAATTAAATTGGATTTATGCTTGATTGAACTCATCTCATATCATGATTCAAACGTTAAAAATAGGTTGTGGTTTTTTTACCACCAATCTTTTCGAAATACTAAAAATTTTTTCATAGAACCCCCCGATCATCTGTCAACTATTTTATAACAACTCTATTTAATCAATTGCGTCTTCGGAATGCTAAAAATATTACTTTCTTATTTTTTTTTTAATAATACCGGGATTGGTTTGGTATTGAAAAAAAAAAATAAGAAATTTATAAACTCGAAGCGAAAGAATAAGAGGTGTTTTTTGATTATTTCAGTGGAACCAATACAAATCAAATGGATGAAACAAAGAACAAAAAATTGGGACACTATGCTATGTACATTACATATATGGCATATAGAATCTCTATATATGAATATGAGGATATATATTCTAGATTAATCTATATTAAATCTCTATTTTTTTATATATATATAGAAAGAATAAAATTTGATACACTACAATAATAGAAAGTAAAGTATGGTAGAAAGAAATCAAATCTATTTCTTTCTACCATACTATCAGGATTTCTTTCATAGAATTCTGCTGATTCTATTCTAGTCCGACCATCTTATCTTATTATTTAAGACTAAGAATTGAAATCCCTTTTTTTAGTCAACCATTGCATTGATAAGAATTAAGAAGTTATAATAAAGTAAAATTAGTCACTTTGACTTACCGTTTTTACATAAATTATAAGTAAAAAGGCAGTAGGAACTAGAATGAACAGTGCGGTAGCAATAAATGCGAGAATATTTACTTCCATAATCTCTATGTTTTATTTCTCTTTAATTTCCAATAAATAACTCGGGATTTGATCCCATAAGGATGATAAATCTTTCGTCGGTAAATTCAAAATTACATCTCGATGATATCAAATCGGATCAATATCATGAATAACAATATCTGAGCTATCAAATCAATTCATCGTCGAGAATTGAATAGTATAACATAGGAAGATCTTTTATCCATACCAAATTCAAAAATATTCTTTCTTCTTATTCCTGATGCAATCAATAATTCCTTTTCTTTTTTACAAGTTTTTTTTCTTTCTTCGTCGGAACCTTTACTTACCTCTTAAAAAAAGGGGGGTCCCCGTAAGGAATGAGATTATGTTTGTTATTTTTATTCCCTTTCACACACGATAATTGGGGTATTTTTTTTTTATTTGTATCTATCGGGACTGACGGGGCTCGAACCCGCAGCTTCCGCCTTGACAGGGCGGTGCTCTGACCAATTGAACTACAATCCCATGGAAAACGTGTACAGCATACATATTCTTAGGACTTCCCTTTCTTTTTTCATTAAAAATTCGAATCGTTGTGCTGTAACTGACGCGGAGGCGGGACTTTTTTATATATTGAGATCTAAATGGATATGATATGCACTTTAGCGAAACCGACATGGATTACTCGTAATTCGTTTTTGTTATTTCCGAATCGATTTAAAAATAAAAATATGAATCAATGAAAATAAAAAAGAGTCTTTTTTTTTTTTATTTACTTGAATCCTTTCCTTAGACTTTATACTTATATATCCTGATATGAATCTAGATCATTAGCAAGATCCGAATTTGTATTTGTGGAATATATATAAATAGCGCCGGGGGTATATCATATTTTGATTCTTCCGTATCAGGGCACATTGGAAATTTCCGGAGAACAGCAAATCGGTTATATCATTTCATGGTGGATCGGCAAATTATTGGGCCGAGCTGGATTTGAACCAGCGTAGACATATTGCCAACGAATTTACAGTCCGTCCCCATTAACCACTCGGGCATCGACCCAGGAAAAATCAATTTTAGTCTTTATTGATAATCCATGATCAACTTCCTTTCATAGTAACCTACCCCCAGGGGAAGTCGAATCCCCGCTGCCTCCTTGAAAGAGAGATGTCCTGAACCACTAGACGATGGGGGCATACTTGCCCGACCGCCATTCTACTCTATTGATAGTATGAACAGTTTTTTGAAATTGTCAATATAAATGGAATGATATGATTCGATCAGAAGGATCTTTCCATCTTTCAAAATTCCATAGAATTTTTTGATTCATTGTTTTGTTAAGATTCGGTAGGTATATTTCCATTTCACACTAATTCACACTAAGGTGGGAAATAAAAAACGATAATCAATCTGGAAATCGGGTAAGAAGGATAGGGATCAACAAGTTATTGAAAATTGTTTTTTTTTTTTTCAATAAATAAGAATTTTAATTTGGTTTTGGTTAAGGGACAAGACAAATTGAATCCATTTATCGATGATTTGATGAAATATTTTAATTTGTGGGTCTATGTCTATGTATTAATCAAATGAATTTCGTTATGATGAGGACTCCATCAATTCGAATCGTGAAATAATTCAATTCATTACATTCATTACATTGATATTTATCCAATCCAATACCACTAAACTCCAATACCACTAAACCATTTATTTTATTAACTATACTCACTCTATTTACTAGGTAAATCCAATTTATTGTTCCTTAATGAGTCGCTATGCGGATAAATATATGCACATATATTCTAATTTTATCTATATAAGAAGTATATGCAGTAACAAATATATGTACTAGACTCATATTGTCTAGGTCCTTATTCAGGACAGTAATTGAATCAAACAAGGCCCTTTTAACTCA